TCATTTTATTAAGTAAACTTAAGTACGCGCTCAATACCCAAGTAGGCTTCAAAGTTGATAGTGCTTTCTGGGTGATCTCAAACCTTGCAATTATTATACCCCTCCAAAAAAAAATCTTGGGACTTTTCACATACAAAGGATTTACTTGTTACTAATATAATCTAACCCCTGTTCTTCTTTAGATCTACTTGTTTCACTCCGATAGTATCAGAAATCGAATCAATGCATAGGAAATGAATGCATTTCCATACTATTAAGTTAAATAGATAAAATTTAATTCAAATTATACCCCATCACTTCTTTTTACTGGATTTTACGGAGCCGGCTCATGTAGGATATGATCGAGTCTAATCATAGAAAGGATTCTCTTCAAGTAAAACCAGCCTATCCTCTGTAGGAGCCTTGCGTGGTAGTTGGAATAAAGACACATTGAATTGTAAATTCAAATGTGGCAGATAAAATAAGGTCATATATCTGCGTGGCCAAATTAATAGTTCAAGTCACACACTCCCATAATCCATTTTTTCTTCGTATAGTTCCCCTCAACTATTCATGTATTTTTAAAAAATCCAATTTTGTTAAATTGAAGAGAAATATCCAAATACATGTCTTATTCTTTAAAATAATCCATATTTGTAGCAATGAAATATACTCCTCCCCCAAAATAATAAAAAATCGATTATAAATATCTATGATCCATATTTACTATAAAGGACCAGAAATGCCTTGCTTACGTATCATTGGAAAGTGCATTAACATAAATACGGCAGTAAGAAGAGGTAATACAAAAGTATGCAAACTATAAAAACGAGTCAAGGTAGATTGTCCCACACTAGAACTTCCGCGTAATAACTCTACCAAAGACGATCCTATTACAGGAATAGCTTCGGGTACGCCTGTTACAATTTTGACTGCCCAATAACCAATTTGATCCCAAGGTAAGGAATAACCAGTTACACCAAAAGATGCGGTCAATACAGCCAAAACTACACCAGTAACCCAAGTTAATTCGCGAGGTTTTTTAAAACCACCTGTGAGATATACGCGAAATACGTGCAGAATCATCATTAAGACCATCATACTTGCGGACCATCGATGAACAGATCGAATTAACCAACCAAAATTAGCCTCAGTCATTATATATTGAACTGAAGCAAAAGCTTCAGTAACGGTCGGACGATAATAAAAAGTCATAGCAAATCCCGTCGCTACTTGGACTAAAAAACAAGTAAGTGTAATTCCTCCTAAACAATAAAATATGTTCACATGAGGAGGAACGTATTTACTGGTTATATCATCAACAATCGCCTGAATCTCAAGACGTTCTTCGAACCAATCATAGACTTTATTGAGATAGGTAAAGTTAGGGAACCACCCCCCCCGAGAACCGTATATGAGAATTTCATCTCGTACGGCTCAAACAAAAATACCAAAACACTAGTTGTAACGAAAACAAATATGATATGTATAATAGAAAGTTTGAAATTTCTTAACTTAATCCTATGATTCTAATTTTCTCTGAAGAAAAAAGAAAAATACGAAAGCTATTCTTTGTGGTCATAATGCCAAAATCTCAAGTTGGCTCACTCGTATTTATCTCAATCTTTACTTACAGGCCTCTTGAATATTCTATTATTTTATTTACTTCAATTTTTTATTTGTGTGTAATGTGATTTTACTGCTGTTTTCTTTATTATTATTGATAGGAATTCTCTTGTTAAGATCATATGAATCAATTAAAAAAACATCAGATTCATATCATAACCACGATGATTCAAAAAAACCTTTAATCGAAGTCCAAAAATTCCCTGAGTAGGAACTGTTGGATCATCACTTATTCAATGAATACATATAATTAATGAAAAAATGGAAAGAAACATTTGTCCTTTGATCAAAATAAAGTAAAGGTAAGCGACGGAAGTTTGAAAGAATTCAAATTTTTCAATTTATTCTTCCAATTCTTTGAAAAGTTTTCTTTAAGTCCAGTTGCGAGGTCTAAATATTTAGTATGAATCATAGTTATAAATATTTTAGAATCTATTTTCTCTATTCCGTGCTCCAGATACTAGAATAAATATCTGACGGGATAAAACCATCTCTACCAAGATGACAGATCCTTTTTATGTTCTGTACTGTCAATAAGATCAATTATAACAAGTCACACACTCATATTCCGGAAATACAGAAACAAAGAAGTTCCACGATCGAACTCCCAAATGAAAATGGAATAGACTAACAATAAAAAACCTAAATGCTTAACTTTACTTTCTATTGAAAAGATAGTTACTCGATTCTTGTGAATCTAATTCATAGAAATTTCGTCCAGTAAAATAGACGAATTATAAATCTCTAAAATAATAGATAGAAATATCGCAAATAGAGCCATTGCAACACCCATCAAAGGAGTAGTTCCCCACCCCGGAGCTACTTTACCATATTCTGAATTTAAGGGTTTTAATAAATCCCCTACAACAGTTCGTCTTGGACCAGACCTAGAACTACCCTCAACGGTTTGTGTAGACATAAATCAATCCTATTTTTTATTCATTGAGATCTGTTGACTTTGTATATCATTGCACTGTAAATAAAAGATCGTATCCTAGGGATCTATTGTGATCTTGAAATTTTAGAATTATAATAATGGAAACAGCAACCCTAGTTGCCATCTCTATATCTGGTTTACTTGTAAGTTTTACGGGGTATGCCTTATATACTGCTTTTGGGCAACCCTCGCAACAGCTAAGAGATCCATTCGAAGAACATGGGGACTAGTTGAAGTAATGAGCCCCCACAATATTCTATTAATATTGGGGGCTCATTACTTCAATTGAAATAATGAAAAATCATTTCATCTTTTTAGTTGGAACTTTAGGAGGTTCTCTAAAAAAGATAGCGAAAAAAATGATTCCTAAAGTCGAGACTAAAAGGAATGTATAAACCAATGCTTCCATAGATTTGATCGTGGTTTAGAATTATAGCTTTCATACCTGTTTATTGTTTATTTTATTGGGGATCATCATCATCTCCTGGATAAAGAAAAAAAGGATAAGAGTAAAACAAAGTGCAATGATTCAAATCAAGATTTTTCTGATTCTCTATGTCAAATTCAAATCATAACAAAAACAAAAAAAGTAAAAAAAGAACAAAAGAATGTTCTATTAGACTACCTGTCTTCTTGTAGTTGGATCTCCAAGTTTTTGGAATGTTCCAAATTCTACTTGAGCATCCAAATCTGGGTCGATACCAGCAAAAACATCTCGGAACAGGGTTCTAGCACCGTGCCAAATATGTCCAAAAAAGAAGAGCAAAGCAAACGAAGCATGTCCAAAAGTAAACCAACCCCTTGGACTGCTACGAAAAACACCATCCGATTTCAAAGTAGCACGATCTAATTCAAAAATTTCACCCAATTGAGCACGTCTAGCATATTTTTTCACAGTAGCGGGATCACTATAACTGACTCCATTGAGTTCCCCACCATAGAACTCAACAGTTACACCTACTTGTTCGACACTATATTTCGATTCTGCCCTTCGAAAAGGAACATCGGCTCTAACAATTCCGTCTCCGTCTACCAAAACAACCGGAAATGTTTCAAAAAAAGTAGGCATACGGCGTACAAAAAGTTCACCCCCCTCTTTATCTCTAAAGATGGGATGCCCTAACCAACCGACAGCTATTCCATCTCCATTGTCCATTGAGCCCGCTCTAAACAATCCCCCTTTTGCTGGATTATTGCCGATGTAATCATAAAAAGCTAATTTTTCAGGAATTTTAGCCCAAGCTTCTGATAAACTTTGATTTTCGGCTAGCACAGCACCAACTCTTCGATATATTTCTTGCTGGAAGTATCCCTGATCCCATTGATAACGAGTGGGACCAAATAATTCAATAGGGGTAGTTGCTGAACCATACCACATAGTTCCAGCAACAACAAAAGCTGCAAAAAAGACAGCAGCAATACTGCTGGAAAGTACGGTTTCAATATTTCCCATACGCAATCCTTTGTATAGACGTTGGGGTGGACGCACACTAAGATGGAAAAGACCCGCTAATATGCCCAATGTTCCTGCTGCAATATGATGAGAAGCTATTCCCCCCGGAACAAAAGGATCGAAACCTTCCACACCCCATGCGGGATTTACGGATTGTACCCTTCCAGTTAGTCCATAAGGATCGGATACCCATATTCCAGGACCATACAATCCTGTTACATGAAATGCTCCAAAACCAAAACAAGCCACCCCTGAAAGAAATAAATGAATTCCAAAAATTTTGGGCAAATCCAAAGAAGGTTTTCCGGTACGTTCATCACAAAAAATCTCTAGATCCCAATAAACCCAATGCCAAATAGCCGCTAAAAAGCACAAGCCCGAAAACACAATATGTGCCCCAGCCACACCTTCGTAACTCCAAATACTCGTATTCGTTATAGCCCCTCCTGTGATATTCCAACCCCCCCACGAATTGGTTATTCCTAAACGAGTCATGAAGGGTATAACAAACATACCCTGTCTCCACATTGGGTCAAGAACAGGGTCAGAGGGATCAAAAACTGCTAATTCATATAGAGCCATCGAACCGGCCCAACCAGCAACCAGAGCTGTATGCATTATATGGACAGAAAGCAAACGGCCCGGATCATTTAATACAACAGTATGAACACGATACCAAGGTAAACCCATGAAAATACCCCTTTTATATCAACAAAAAATAGACACTATGTAATTTTATTGCATTGGAAAAAACTATATTATGGACCCTCACCTTTTAGTAGATTATTTCGGAGAAAGGATTAATGTTTGTTCTAGTTTTTTATTAATAGTGGAACAATCATATTTGTAAGAAGAAGAAGAAGCAGATCTATTTTATACCTAATAAGTAACAATACGCAATGGTAGGGGCGACAATTTTACCTATGAGTATTTATTTAAATTAAATAAAGAATAAGTAAAAGAAATAATAAAATAAAAATAAGTAAATGCAGGCATATTCGTTTATGTTTATCACCCTAAAGACCCATTCGTAACAACTTTAGTTTATCTTTATTTAGTATTCCTCTTTTTATGATCTATAAAAAATGCAATATGATAAAAAATGCAAATATGATAAAAACACAATATGATAAAAAATGCAAATATGATAAAAAATACAATATGATAAAAAACACAATATGATAAAAAATGCAAATATGATAAAAAATACAATATGATAAAAAACACAATATGATAAAAAATGCAAATATGATAAAAAATACAATATGATAAAAAATACAATATGATAAAAAATGCAAATATGATAAAAAATACAATATGATAAAAAATACAATATGATAAAAAATGCAAATCGTTTTTAGCAAATAGGAGAAACCTATTCTTATGTTTTCACACTAAAGGAACTCTACTAGCTACTTTTTTTTCTATTTTATGCCGGTTGGTATTCCGAAAATACCTTTTCGTTTTCCTGACGAAGAGGATGCATCTTGGGTTGAGTTATAGTGCGACTTGTAAGATATATTGAGTCATATGGGATTTCCCCGTTCTCTACCGATCGAGATATCCTCTCTTTCACCCCTCAAAAAGAATGATTCAATCATAAAAAATTTGGAGCGTGAAGTGTAACGAAGTGCAATTGATCTATTTTTTAGTTTTTTTAAGGGGGGTATCTAGATTACTATTCGAGTCAAAATTTAGAAAAAATTTATGGTTTATGGTTAATTTGGTTGGACCAATAAAACGAAATACCCAGGCTCTGTTTAGAAAAAAACCCAATTGATAATATATCTACGATTACTACTTCTATTTATATCATATATTTTACAGAAAACATGAAATAAGAAATTAAGAAAAGAGAGAAGTCATAACAAAAAGACATGGTATTGTAATATTTATCCTATATGTGCAAAAATCGGGCAGATCTTTACTCAGAGCAGAAACTAAACCTAAAAGAATTGAAGAAGTCCATTCAGAAACAAGAAAATTACATTGTGATTGGAGTTCTATCTCGATGAAAGCAACACATCAATGAAAAATTAGTTCAATAAATTTAGTACATTTTTTTTCGTTAAAAGTCCGAAAAAGTCCATTATGAAAAGGGAAAAAGAGTTGAAATCGACACATTGACTCCTTTTTTTTATATGATTTTGGATGAACCGTATGCAGCAAAAGGTGCATGTACGGCTCTTAAGGGATAAATTTTAATCCTAATCTTTTTACTTTCACGACTAAGAGTACTTTTTATATGTAAAAGGGTTGATCCTGAAGTATCAAATCAAATTTGCGGTACTTTAGCATTTCTCAATATGGAGGACGAGATCAAAGATATCTTTGTGTTTGTCCAATGTATGGGGGGAGGGGTAGTCTCTGGACTATCTATTTTTGATATGATAACAACGTCAGTTTCGCCCGTATACACAATAGCTATGGGAAATAGCGCTGCAATGGGAGCCTTTATTTTGTCAGGAGGAGATATTACCAAACGTCTAGCATTCCCTCACGCTTGGCGCCAATGATTCTTTTATTTGAGAATATATATATATAAAGACTATACCTTCGCCATAAAAACACTTAAGTAATAATAGCATGGTACTTCAAATTCGATATACAAATTTTTGTTTTTTAAACCATTCGATTATATATAGAAAGAGTAGTATGAAAGAAAGGACATTTACGATTTTGTTTGATCTATCAAGACAGGAATCGAGTTTAGTTTTAGTGTCACACACTTTTTTGTTTTTAGTTTTCATACCAGAAAGCTTTTAACAATATTTATTTTAATAATAAATTAGAAGAAAATATATAAATGATATGATAAAAAAAAAGAAACTTTCGGATTGCTGAATAACAAACAAGACGAAATAAGAAAGCAACGGAACCGTCATAGTAATTTATAAAAAAATAAAAAAAAAGAAAGGGTGGTTTATTGTATCCTTTATCATTAAAGGATCTGGATCTAAAAGACTCAGTAGATTTTATACTTTTTTTACTCAATGGAAGAAAAAAAATCCATACCATAAATAAACGGAGAAAAAAAACTCATAGACGAAAATACTCTATCCATAGAAGAAAAAAAGGAAATTGCATACATGGAAAAGCCGTATGCATCAATACACAGAAAATGCTTGTACGGTTATTGAATGTTATCTTTGTTCATTTATTTTCTTATTTGTATTTATCCTTTTCACCTTAGTTTGAGGAATAGAGAAAATATTTACTAGGGGAAATCCTCATCAAAATCTTTATCAAGATAAAGGAAACATTTTTTTTTAAGTTATATAATCAGGGTAATGATCCACCAACCGACTTCCTCTTTTCGTGAGGGACATCCGGTAGCTTATTTTTTGGATATGAATGAAATGAAGAGAGTGCGTGACGATATCGTAAACACTTATAAAAGAAGAACGGGCCAAAGTTATCAGGCTATATTAACAGGTATGGAAAGGAAGAATTTTATGTCAGCAGAAGAAGCCAAAGCCTTCGGAATTATTGATGAGATAGTGGATCGTGAATCTAAACTGGAGAACAAGGTTTTTATACCGAATTTTTAATTTCATTTTATCTGCTTAATACTCTTAATTTAATATTTCTATATTATTTATTAACTTAACTAATTTTTTATAATGTTAATATAACATTTCTATTATATATTAATATTAATTATATTAATATTAATTAATCTATTATATAGAATATAAATAAAGAGTAGAAGTAATTCCTAATCATCAGTAATTTCTAATCATCAGGTTAGGATTGATCTAAACCGGCTCATTAAATATATATAATATAGGACTCAACATATGCCAACTATGAAACAACTTATTAGAAATACAAGACAGCCAATTCGAAATGTCACAAAATCCCCCGCTCTTCGGGGATGTCCTCAGCGCCGAGGGACATGTACTAGGGTGTATGTGCGACTCGTTTAGATCATATACTAAGAAATCCATTCACACTATCTTAACTAAATAAAATCTATTAATAAAATAAACATTTTTCTAGCATGTATCAAATTTATGGTTTCGATTGGTGAAAACCCAATCACCTCAATTTGCAATTTAAGATGATAAAGACTTTTCCATTGGTAACAAATGGTTACCCATTAAGCGGAGAAAATGCTATTAAAAGAGAATTATACCCTTAATTGATTTTGCAAGAACGGAATAAGAGGGTCAGCTACCCAGCTAATCTTCATACTTAAATACCGTTACTGTATAACTAGATTTCGTTGTGAAAAACCTATTACTAGATATTTCATGGGTAGAGCCAAAGAGTGCCAACTGTACAAGTTAACAATAACATTGATTAAATAAAGATTGAATGAAAGAAGGGGCTCCGGTGTATAGAGAGGACCTAGCCGTTTAAAAAATAATCATAGAAACGATGGAACCCATTCTTTTATCTATGTCCTATTTAATTTACTAAGTTTTTTGATACCTAGTATCAATACAATTTATTATTTCAAGGTTAAATACTTAGAAAAAAATCGTGGTTGGGAAGGTTATAGTAGCAAAAGCCATTGGAATTTTTTTTTTATATATTGGAAGAATCCATTTTTGTTATTAATAAACTAGCAAGAAAAAAAAAGAATAACTGAAAAAAAAATGAAAATGAAATAGTTATTCGCCAAAATCTCATTTATTCAATGACTAGAACTAAACGAGGATATATAGCTCGGAAACGGAGAACAAAAAATAGTTTATTTACATCAAGCTTTCGCGGGGCTCATTCAAAACTTACTCGAACTATTTCTCAACAGAAAATGAAAGCTTTGGTTTCGTCTCATCGAGATAGAGATAAGAAAAAAAGAGATTTTCGTAGTTTATGGATTAGTCGAATAAATGCAATTATTAGCAAGAATAAAAAAGTATACAATATTTATAATGATTTCATATATAATCTATACAAGAGGCAATTGCTTCTTAATCGTAAAATAGTTGCACAAATAGCTATATTTAAAGAAAATTGTCTTTTTATGATTGCCAACGAGATCATAAAAACTAAAATTCCCCGGAGACTCAACTCCGGGAAGGTATAGAATAGAAATTTGTATGATAAAAGAGAATTAATATGATAAAGTAAAGTCATCAAAATAAACAATCACACTCAATAAAAAAAAAATAGAGTTACTCTTTAGTTGAATTTCAATTTGTTAAATTTGAACCTATTTTTTTTTTTTTTAAACGCAGTAGTAGTCCTAGAGGTCGACTTGCTTTTTTCAAATGGTTTTTTTTCATTAGTCAGAAAAGGTAACAAAGATAAAATACGAGCTTGTTTTATAGCAATCGTAATTAATCGTTGTTGTTTTAAGGTCAATCTATTCACGCGTCTAGATAATATTTTTCCTTGTTCACTAATAAATCGACTAAGTAAACCCGTGTTTTTATAATCAATTTGGTCCCTCGATTGGATCGGGGGCAAACGTCTACGAAACGATCGCTTTGAAGATCGTTTGGATTTAAGAAAGAGTCGCTTAGATTTATCCATGATTTGCTTATTCCTATTCCCAAAATCGCGTTTTCTTTAAATTCAAAAATAATTTCTATTCTTACTTTCTTTTTATATATATATTATTTAATTTATATATATTATTTAATATATGTTGTTTTATTTTATAATTTATAATGAAATTAATATATATTTTCTATTCTTACTTTCTTTATATATTATTTAATATATGTTATTTTATAATGATAATGAAATTAATAATTATATTAATTATATAATTATATTAATGATATCTGTATATAATAATCAAATTATATATGAATAATATATGAAAAATAGATCATTTTAAATGTTATATTCCTTTTAAATGTTATACTCCTTAGTTGGAAAGGTAACACATAAGCGATCAATTTTCTCTATTTCTTTATTTCCGCGTGAATCGTATGTTTGCAACAACAGGGGCAAAATTTTCTCAATTCCAATCGACTAGGTGTATTATGTCGATTTTTTTGAGTAACATATCTGGAAATACCCGTTGATTCCTTATTAACACTCTTTTGATTACAACTGGTACATTCCAAAATAACAGTTACTCTGATATCTTTACCCTTGGCCATGAACCTCCTTTGGGTTTTTAATTCACTTAACTCTTCTATTTTTGGATTCGAAACGAAGAACAAAGGAACGAAAAAAAGTAAAAGTTAATAATTCGAAATCAAATTCTAAAAGATTTCGTTCCAATTAATATAGTACAGTAATAATTAGGTAAGGTAATATAATACAATGATTTTTCATTTTATTTCGTTTCGAATCACAGTACAATATTTTCGTTTTTCATTTAAGTATCTTGTATGATATTGTTGCCCCGCTCTATACATTCTGTTTCGATTTCTGGTCTCACTCTATTATTTTATTAATAGAAATGGAATTGAATTAAGAATTCAATTCCATTGAAGCCTGACCCAGATTCCGAATTTTACTAAGACCAAATCCACCTTTATTCTTTATCTTTTTTTAACTTATTCTATTCTAATTCTAAAAAAAAAAAAGAAATAAAGAAGAAGGGGTTAATTACAGATATTTAATTGGATCAATAATTTGCTTTACCCCTTCCCGTGCCAATAACTAGAATGAAAAAAAGGGAAATATCAATGCATCTGGGAAAAAACGATTGATCTCTATCAAGAGACCCGCCAAAGCCCCGAACCATAAAGTACTTACTACTGGTGCCACGGAAAGATATGTTTTTAGATATCGCATTTCAAATCCTCCTTTTTTTTTAAGTATTTTTTTTATTTGATTCTATTATTTATTAATAATATTTATTATATTATTTATTATATAATATTATAATATTATAATATATTTTTGTTTTTCGTAAATAATATTTAACTTTAACTATATTATTAACTATACTATTATATATAATATATATTATTATTATATATATATTATTAATATATTTGAATATATATAGAATATATATATATTTTAATAGAATATTAATTGAATATTAATTTTAAATTTATTAATTACGTACGAACTTACGTATGAATTATTCTTTAACGAATATTTTAAATTATTTTTTTTAATTATTAAATTTTCTATTTGTAATATTATTTTTTATTTAATTTAATATTCTTTCATATCCTATATTATAGTATAGGAAAAAACGAAAAAGAAAAATGATAGAATAAGTGATATATATATATCAATATATATATATTATATTATCAATATATATATCAGCGAAGAAAAGAAAAATGTGGAAAACAAGACAAAGATTCTTTAGAATGATACTGGAAACCAATAGAAAGGGATGTAGCGCAGCTTGGTAGCGCGTTTGTTTTGGGTACAAAATGTCACGGGTTCAAATCCTGTCATCCCTATCCTTAACTATTACTTATCATATGAACAATTGAACAATAAAAAGGGGACCGATTGATTCTACTCCATCTTGCATGCATATATAAATATATGTATGCAAGATGGAGTGGAATCATATAAAATAAAAAAAATTATGAGAATAAAACGCTCTTAGTTCAGTTCGGTAGAACGCGGGTCTCCAAAACCCGATGTCGTAGGTTCAAATCCTACAGAGCGTGATAGTTCAAATCCTATAGAGCGCGACTCTATTATTGTTAAATTGAGAATTACACTGAAATAAAAATAATTGAAGAGCAGTATAAAATCTGAATTTTTTGACCCATTGCGGATTAGGATTAAAACAAATAAATAGGGGATCAATAAACAAACGAGACATTAATTAATCAAAGGTCCAACTGATCACCTCGTCGGTATTGTAAATATGCAGTTACAAATAAGCCAGCCAAAGTAATAGGAATTAAACCCAACACGATTCCAAATAGAAAAACTTCAATCATTTTTATTTGTTCGAAAGGGAAAGGGAGAGGGAGAGGTAATATCTATCCTTAAATATTATAATCTGTATTGATCATGAATCTCAATGACCAAAACAAAAATTGGAAATTGACACGGTAAGGAACTATGGAATATTTTGAATATACCGAAATTTCCAATGAATTGAATTTTATTTCATAATTTCAAATCAAATAAGTTGTATCTTATTCAGACCGATAAATAGAACTGAGGTTATAGTTAAAACCGCTAATAGAAAACCGAAATAACTAGCTATAGTGGGCATAAAAAAGCTAAATGAAATATGTTCTTTTTATACATATGTTTATAAAGCACTTCCCTAAATTTCCATTTTTGAGAGAAAAAAAGAAGATAAATAAAAATATCACTTGAAAGATACAATTTGAAAATTTGAGATTCATCAATTAATTATTACAGATGAACAAAAAGAAATATAGTGACATAGTTAAGAAATTAATTAATCATCTGTGACATCTACCCATTCTGTGATTCCAAATCAACAGATTTATTGAGCAATTCATGAATTGAGTAAGCTAATCTAATTAGAATATTCTTTATTATTCTTTAATTTAAAATATTTATTTTATTATTCTTTTTTTATTTTATAACAAAAGAAGAGAGTGACCTTAGAATGCCCTTTACTTTTTTTTACTTTTA